TTGGGGCAAAAGGATTCGAACCTCCGATTAACGGGATCAAAAACCGTTGCCATACCACTTGGCCACGCCCCATTTTATTAGTTTGTTGTCGTAAAATAAAGGATAACAAACTAAGAGTACTATTTTTTCTCTCGAACAGTTAATCCTATTAAGATTGATGATATTAATTTAGTAAGAATAAAATTAAAAGATGCTATAGATTCATTGTTATATGGAATATAAATATCTTTATGCTCTGGATCACTATTTGTATCAATTAAACAAATCGTTGGAATACCTAATATTATACATTCTCGAATAATATGAAATTCATGATTTCGATCAACTATAATTACAATATCAGGTAATCTTGTCATATATTTTATTCCTCCCAGATATTTTTTCAAAGCATTTAATTTGATATTTATTATAGATGCATCTTTTTTAGATAAAATATTTATTTTGCCACTATTTTTTTTGTTTGTTAAGTCTCTAAATTTTTGAAGTAAATTCTCTGTAGTAGACCAATTTGTTAACATACCAAAAAACCATTTCTTATTAACATAATGACATCTAATCTTTTGTGCTTCGGATGCTATTAAAAGAGAAGCTTTATTTTTTGTACCTATACCTACTATTAAGAACTCCTTTCCCCTACTTGCTGCATCAATAACTAAAGAACAGGATTCTAATAAAGAACGAGCAGTAATAGTAATATTTATAATGTAAATATTCTTATACTTTGCGATAATATAAGGAGACATATTAGGATTCCATTTATTATTACCATGACCAAAAAGCATTCCCACATCAATCATTTCGTTTAAACTTATATTCCAATATCGTTTTATCATTTTATAAGATTTATCACAAGTTTGTAAATTATTAAGAACTTTTTCAAATTTTAAATTTAAATAAGAATATGAAATAAGAAATATATAAGAAATATAAGAATAGTATCTTGACAAAAACTTATCTAATAATTTACTTTACTTTTCACAACCTATTTTCACGACCTAAATAATGATTTAAATATTTTTTTTTTAATCAGACGATACCCAGAGTCGAACTGGGGATAACGGATTTGCAGTCCACTGTCTTTACCACTTGACCATACCGCCAACTATAAACTATAAATAATATAAACCTATTTTACCTTTTTTGTATATAATTACTGTATATAATTACAAATAAATACAAATACCCTCAGGGGAAGTCGAATCCCCGTTATCTCCTTTAAATAAAGATGTCCTGAACCTCTATAGACGATGAGGGCCTAAAAAATATAAATATATAATAAAAATAAATATATAAATATAAATATATAATAAATTAATAAATATATAAATAAATATAATATATAAATAAATATATAAATATAAATAAATATATAAATAAATAAATAAATAAATATATAAAATAAATATATAAATATATAAAATTAATAAATATATAATATAAATATATAAAATTAATAAATATATAATAAATATATAAATATATAAATAAATATTATTATATTATTAATTATTATTATGGCAAAGATAAGTTTGATACAACGAGAGAAAAAGCGTCAGGAGTTAGAAAAAAAATATCATTTGATTCATAGATCTTTAAAAAAAAAAATAAGAAGAATTTTATCTTTGAGAGAAAGATGGAAGATTAATGAAAAATTACAATCCTTGCCACGAAATAGTTCTGTCATAAGACTTCGTAGACGTTGTTTTTTAACAGGAAGACCTAGATCAAATTATAAATACTTCAGATTATCTGGATATATATTGCGAGAAATGGTTAATGCATGTTTATTACCAGGTACAATAATATCAAGTTGGTAAATTAAAAATATAAAGTAAAAGTATAAGTATAAACAAGTTTTTTTATTCAGCGCAGAGTAGAGTAGTTTGGTAAGCTCACAAGGCTCATAACCTTGAGGTCACAGGTTCAAATCCTGTCTCCGCATTTTATTTATTTATTTTTAGAATAATATTCTACAACTAGCAACTCATTTATTTTAATACCGATCTCTTTACTATCTATTATTTTATTTATAAAACCTTTAAGTTGTAAAGAATCCATAGATAAATGATTTGGTAAACTAATTAAAGTCGATGATATAAGATTATAATTATTTATTAATTTATTTTTATTTATAATAATATCTCTAGGTTTACAAATATAACTTGGTATATCAATTATATGTCCATTAACTAATATATGTCTATGATTAACTAATTGTCTAGCTTCAGGTATGGTAGAAGCCAGTCCTAATCTAAAGATAATGTTATCTAAACGCATCTCGAGTATTTTCAATAATATAATACCTGTTGAACTTTTGACTTTTACAGCAATCTGCACATATTTATATAATTTTTGTTCAGTTAAACCATAATAAAAACGTAATTTCTGTTTCTCTATTAAACGCATAAAATATTGTGATTTTTTTACAGAACATATTATTCTTCTTTTTTTATCACTTGTAGATATATGCTTTTTTCTACTTAATCCTGATAAAGCTCCTAACCTATATATTATTTTTAAACGAGGTCCTCGATAACGTGACATATAATAAGTAATTATATATTTTTACTTCAATATAAATTAAGTCTGAAATAAGGTAAACTAAGGTATTAAACATTAATATATATTAATATTCAATGACTATTCATTATAAATTATAAATAAGAGATAGGATAAGTTTTTTTATGAAAGATATTTTATTTAATTTACTGTTGTATAAAAGAGTAGAATATAAGTATAAATTGGGAGTAATAAGATCTAAAAATAATAACAGTATTGATGATTTTTTGGATAAGAATAATCCTAGTTGGGATTATTATAAATCTAAATTTAAATTAGATTATTTGTATATATTTTATATAAATAATCTTAGATATGATCATACTATTCTAGTTCGAAAAAAGGATGATGATAATAATAACTATTATATTCTTATATATTTTGATTTGGATAATAAACTATTTTATCCTGATAAAGAATATTTTTATAAGCTAAAGTTTTTAATTCCTATTATTTTTAATAGTATAGGGTATATAAATAAGAATTATTCATCATATACAGAAAAATATGATGAGAGTATTTGGAATAATCATATTAATAATTTTGTTGATTGCTACCTTATTTATGATATTACTGACATTTATAAATATGGTGTAGACCTATATATTTATGATTTATTTTTTGAGGAAAGTAAAAGTAATGATAATATAAAAATTGATGATATAAATGATGTTGATTATTTAGATATAGAAGAAGATATAAATAATAAATACAAGAATTTATGGGTTCAATGTGAGAATTGTTATGGATTAAATTATAAAAAATTATTTAAATCAAGAATGAATATTTGTGAACATTGTGATTTTCATTTAAAAATGAGTAGTTCAGATAGAATTGATCTTATTATAGATCCTGGAACCTGGGAATCTATAGATGAGTATATGTTCTCTGTTAATCCTATTGAATTCTATTCAGAAGAGGAATCATATACGGATCGTCTTTATTTTTATCAAATAAGAACTGGTTTAATAGAAGCTGTTCAAACAGGCATAGGTAAACTCAATAGTATTCCTATAGCAATGGGAGTTATGGATTTTCAATTTATGGGAGGTAGTATGGGTTCTGTAGTAGGGGAGAAGATTACTCGTTTGATCGAATATGCTAAGAATAAATCATTACCTATCATTATTATATGTGCTTCCGGAGGAGCACGAATGCAAGAAGGTAGTTTGAGTTTAATGCAAATGGCTAAGATATCTTCTGTTTTATATGATTATCAATTAAAGAATAATTTATTTTATATATCAATTCTTACATCTCCTACAACAGGTGGAGTTACAGCTAGCTTTGGTATGTTGGGAGATGTTATTATTGTTGAACCTAATGCTTACATTGCTTTTGCAGGCAAAAGGGTAATTGAACAAACATTGAAAAAAATAGTACCTGAAGGTTTACAAACGGCTGAGAATTTATTCCAGAAAGGTTTATTTGATTTAATTGTACCGCGTAATATTTTAAAAGAAGTTATTTATGAATTATTTGAACTACAAGGATTATTACCTTGAATATTGATTCAAGGTAATAATTTTAGTATATCAATTTAAGCATTAGTATTTACTTTAATCTTATCCAAATACAGGATAAGATTATTTATAAATATATAAAATATATAAAGCAAGTAGGAACACGTTTTGTACTCTGTAGGATTTGAACCTACTATATTATAAAACCTGAAATTATGCATTCTACCAATAAGAGCACTTGTTAATAAATAATTTATAATAAAAATATTAGTAATTTTATTCATATTAAGATATCATACTAAGATAAAATTATAAAATAAAAATAGTAAGATATAAAGATATATGGATAAATTTAATATGGATAAATTTAAATCAAAAAAAAAAAATTATATACGTTTACCCATGATTGTATCGGGAGATATAATTGATTATAAAAACATAAGTTTAATAAGTAGATTTATTAGTGAACAAGGCAAGATCTTAGCTAGAGAAACCAATAACTTAACTCTTAAACAACAAAGATATCTTACTATCGCTATAAAAAAAGCTCGCATTTTATCTTTATTAACGTTTAAAAATAAATAAATACTTATTTTTAATATCTTTTAATCTCATTTAAAAGAATATAAAAATATTCTTTATTTGATAGAATTAGTTGTGCACATATTTTACGATTTATAAGTAATCTTTTTTTGTACATATTATGCATAAATAAGTTATAACTAATATTTTTTATAGTTACTGAATTTATACGAGTTATCCATAAACAACGGAAATTTCTTATTTTTATATTCTTATCATAATGAGCATAAATAAGAGCTTTTTTTTTTTTTTGAGTAAACTGTTTTGTTGAGGTAAAACCCAAAAAGGTTGATGCAAATAAACAAAACTTTTTTCTACAATTCTGAATTATATAACCTATTTTAAATTTGGTCATTTAATTTATTATTATATCTTATTATTTAGTAAGCCTTTTTATTCACTTAATTAATGATAAAGTGATAAAGCATATTTACCAATATATAATTTAATTATTACAATGGCTTTCGCAAATATAATCTTCCCACCAGCACCTCTTTACAATTTACAAGAATAATGGGGTTTACTCGTTTATATGTAAAATATTTTAAAACGGTGGGGTCCCCCCATACGCCGGATCTTATCCTTTATTTTTATAAAAATAAAGGATTTAGTTTGTATAGCTTATACTATATATTAATATATTAATTTATGATCATATATAAATTATAAAATAAATAATAATTATATATTTCATAAAGTGACGACATTCAATAGTTAAAGTTGGCTAAGTAGCTAACCCTTTAATTTCGTTTTTATATTTTATTATACGCTTATTAACAAGAATAAAGAATATTTTATTATTCTGATTAAAGTTAAATAGGATTTATTTATATTTAATATTATATTTAATATTAATTTATTTATTAATTTAATTTGTTTCCAACACGCTAACCATAAGTTATATAACAACTATAATAAACTATAATATTATCATATTAGTATAATTTTAATTATGTGAACTTAACGAGTCGCACATACACCCTAATACATGTTCCTCTACGCTGAGGACATCCTATAAGAGCGGGAGATCTCGTGACATTTTTTTTAGGCTGTCTTGAATTTAGTATAAGTTGTTTAATAGTAGGCATAATTATATAATTATTTAGAGTTATTTGGTTTATATTAATCTTAACCTAAATTTTAGTTACTTTTAGTTATTTGGAAATATTTATATGAAATATGAATATGAATAGATTACCCAGTGGTTTACAATTAGATCATATCAATTTATTACTTATTTGCTACAAGATCAATGATACCATAGTCTCTAGCTTCTGTTGAAGACATAAAAACATCCCTTTCCATATCTTCAGAAATAACCCATAGGGGCTTACCTGTTCTTTGTACATATATTCGTGTTATAGTTTCACGAAGCTTTAATATCTCTTCGGCTTCCAGAATAAAATCTCCTGCTTGCGCTTCGTAAAAAGAACTAACAGGTTGATGAATCATAACCCTGATATTAATATTTTAATTAAATTAAAGATATACCGTACAGGCAGAATAATTTCAAATTGCATACGGCTATATAAATGAATATATTTTTTAAGACCGATAAAAATTCATATCATCCTTACTTTTACTTTACTTTTGAACCTATACTATGATGATTCTGTTACTATCCTCTTAATATTTTATTTTTTTTTTATTAAATTAGCAATCCCAAACAATCCCAAAGTTTCTTTTTAAAAATTATAAAAATTAAAAATATTAAAGGTATAATGGGGTAAGTATATCTGTGACGCTTTATATATTCTTATTGCTATAAGAATATATAATAAAATAATAAAAAGCTTTTCATACTACTATATTTCGATATAAAATAATATAAAATAATATGTTTATATTTTTATATATAAAATATAATAATATCGAATTTTAAGTGCCATGCTATTTTTACTATATACTATAATTATAATATTATTTATTTTATTTTTTATTTATTAATTTTAAGAAGCGAAGGCATATACTTTTTATTTAATTTTTAAAAATAAAAAGACTCATTGGCGCCAAGCGTGAGGGAATGCTAAACGTTTGGTTATTTCTCCTCCAATTAGGATTAAAGATCCCATAGATGCGGCTAATCCAATACATATAGTATGAATTTTTGGTGAGATGAATTGCATAGTATCATAAATAGATATTCCAGGTATCACCCAACCTCCCGGAGAGTTTACAAATAGATAAATATCTTCTATTTCATCTTCTATACTTAGATAGACCATAAGACCAACAATTTGATTTGATATATCACTCTCAATCTCTTGTCCTAAAAAAAGCAATCTCTCTCGATAAAGTCGGTTGATTAAGGAATTATTTTTATCCCCGATAAACCATACGTGCACTTTTTAATACATATGGTTTTATTTATTTCATAAAATAATCAATGTGTAAATAAGAGTCTTTTTTTTTGCTCATTTTAATAATTTTAATAAATTAGCATATAATTGATACATTTTTTTATCTTGTTTCATCGATAAGTAAATTAAAAGTAAATTAATGATGTATTTTTTATTTTATTGTTCCTTAATAGGTTTTTATATTAGGTTTTTATTCTACTCCAGATCAGCTTTTATCCAATATCCGATTTTATTTACGCATATAGAGCAAATAATATATAAAAATAAAAATATTGAGGTAGTAATTATTATTTTAAACGGAGCCTGAATTTTAAAATTTAAATAAACCATAAATTTTAATTCTTATCTTTTAATTATAAATAAATTATTTATTATTTCACGCTTCAAATCCTTTATTGTTAAATAAATCTTTTATTTTTATTTTTTATTTGGTGAAAAATTATAATGCTTAATCAGGAAGCTAACGGTTTTATATAAATACCATATGACCACAATAAGGTTTACAAGTCGCACTATATGTCAACCCAAGCTGCATCTTCCTCTCCGGGAATACGAAAAGGTACTCTTGGAACACCAATGGGCATTATTATAAAAAAGCTGAGCATTCTTTACTTTACTTTAAAAAAGGAAACATTATTTTAACATTATTTTAAAATAAAAAGATCATTTATAATATATGAATATGAAAATATTATATTTAGTTATACATTAAATATGCTTTTTCTTAGGAGGTCGACATCCATTATGTGGAATGGATGTAACATCTCGTATGAATCTCAATAGAATTACATTTCTACAAATAGCTCTTAATGCCGCATCTCTACCTATGCCCGGGCCTTTAATCATAACCTCAGCTTGTTTAATAATAATACCTAAATCTAATATTTTATACATAGCGTTACATGCTGTAATTTGAGCGACATAGGGTGTTCTTTTTCTTGTACCTATAAATCCAGAAGTACCTGCAGAAGTCCAAGAAATAACCCGACCCATAATATCTGATATAGTTACAATAGTATTATTTAAACTTGATTGAATATTAATAATTACTTTTGATATTCTATGTGTATTATTGTATAAACTAATCTTTTTTTTTTCTATATTTTTTTTCATATAGTCATATAGTTATAATTATAGTGATATAAGATATTAATATATCATATTAAATTTAATATTAAACTATTTCTGTCTATATTTATGTCTAGAGTTGTAACAAATAATAAAAAAGTGACCCCGCCTTCGAACCAATCGACATTTGTCACACACTTTACGAACAGAAGACTTTATCTTCATTATCTATTTATTTATGATACTCCCTTTTACCTTATTATCTTATTTCATATTTTTTTAAAAATAATTACCAAATATAACACAATACTTCTCCTCCAATTCTTTTTCGTTTAGCTTCTTTATCTGTCATTAAACCTATAGAGGTTGAAAGTATTAATATTCCTATTCCTCCTAAAACCCTAGGAATTTTTTTATAATTGGAATATATTTGTAAACTTGTCAAACTCTTATTCTTAAAATTTATCGTCTTTTTATTATTCTTCATCTTATATCGTAATGTTAAAACTAATAATTTTATTTTATTACTAATGTGATTCGTTCGAACATCTTTAATAAATCCTTCTTGTAAAAGTATTCTTATAATGTTATTTGTGATATTAGTAGATGCTATTTTAACTATTCTTGTCTTGTTATCATCAACATTCCTTATAGAAGTTAGTATTTTATAAATAATGTCTTTACCCATCATGATAAATCCTAGTTATTGTATCAATATTTATAAAACGTTGGGTGATAATGAAATTATTTTAGTAAAATTAAAATTCCTCAATTCTTGAGGAATCACACCAAATATTCTAGTACCTTTTGGATTACCATCTTTATCAATTAAAACTGCTGCATTCCCATCATATCGTATTATAATACCGTTATTTCGTTTAAATTCTTTGCATGCACACACAATAACAGCTCTAATTACTTCAGATCTTTCTAAAAGCATGCGAGGCTTTGTTTTTTTTATTACAGCAATAATAACATTACCAATAAAATTATATTTAGCTCCTAAAATACGAATACACATAATTTCTTGAGCTCCACTATTATCAGCTACTTTTAAAAGGGTTTTAGGTTGAATCATATTATATTTATTTATATCAATAAATATTAATTATAATGAAATTAACTAAAAATAATAAATTTGGTTCTTATAGGAATTTTATATGTAGCTATTTTCATAGCAGTCTTAGCTACAGTTTCTGATATTCCACTCATTTCATAAAGTATTTGGCCTGGTTTAAGAACATAAACCCAATATTCAGGGGATCCTTTGCTTGTACCCATACGTGTTTCTTTAGGTCTTATAGTAACAGGTTTATCTGGAAATATACGTACCCATAATTTTCCACCACGACGCATATATCGTGATATGTATCTTCGTACTGCTTCTATTTGCCTAGCTGTGATCCACGAAGGTTCAAGTGCTTTTATAGCATATTTTCCAAAACAAATGTGATTACCTTGACAAGATATACCTTTCATTCTACCTCTATGTTGTTTACGAAATATTGTTCTTTTGGGGTTATAGTTGATGGGTTATCCATTATCTATAGTATTACCATCGCTACTACAGAACCGTACATGAAAATTTCTATTCATACGGCTCCTCACGAATAAAGTTAAATATATCAGTTTTATCACATTAATTAATAACATAATAAAAATATTTATTCGAGGGCGAATATTGTTATACCTTTAAATATTTAATTTCGCCATCCTACCCAATGAGTCAGTATTATTTTAACTCTATTCATACGGCTCCTCACGAATAGAGTTAAAATAAAAATACTTATAGAATAATAGGTTATGTCGTCCCTATAACTTATTTTTTTAGTACTTTGTTTAGACTTAAGCTATTCAATGGAGCTATAATAAGAAGGATATATTTTGAAATATATTTTGAATTCATATTAATTTTAAGCTCTATGCAATAATCTTATATATATATATTTTTTTTATATTTATGTATAACATTGTACTTAATTAATATAATAATTAATATAAAAATATAAAATATATATATTAAGTCATACATTTTAGTATTTTTTCATATATATACATATATATCATAGATATAAAATATATTTATAAAGTTTAAATATTATTAAATTTTTAATTCTTTCTATCATCTTTACCTTGTTAAATAAATCCTTTGTTACATCTTATAATATAAGGGTATATAAGTATTTTATTTATAACTCTTAATTATAACTTTTTAAAACTTTTAAATTGAGTTGCTACAACTATACAATAAAATAAATAATACAATTATACTTTTATTAGGATTTTATACTGTAAAGTATAAAGTTATAAGTTTAATAAATAGTATACTACCGAGTCACACACTGAGCATAACAATTGTAATAAAAAAATAAGAGATTATGACCCAAAACTTTTATATAATCTTATCTGATAATGTATATATATAATAATTATAATTATGTCATAACTATTTTTATTATTTTAATTATAGAATTATAGAAACTATTTAATATTTAAATAATCTACATAAGCTTTAAACTTTGCTAAATCACTAAATTAAAGAATTAAAAATTAAGCAAAATATGCAATAGTTCGATTTAACTCTGCTATTCTAATAATTCTTTCTTTTTCGCGTATGGCATATCCATTACCTTTAGTGGCATCTATTAATTCAGAACTCAATTTAAAGATAATATTTTTACCCGACCGTTTTCTGGCTGATCTTAATAACCATTTAATAGCAATACATATTCCTTGTTCGAATCCTAATTCAGTAATAATTAGGTCACCTTCATTTATTTTTTTTATTCTTATACCTGGATTTAGCATTCGAATTGCTTTACGTAAAAAAGTTATGGGATCCCCTTTTATCTTCTTTTTAATATGTTTCAAAGATAGATATATAATTTTATAAGCTAAATATTTATTTCCATTTTTCATAATACGAGTAACTAACATGTTAATCAATTTATTGTGATAAATTGGATCATATTTTATTATTCTTTTTTTATTAAACATTTTATCGTGGCATGTATATTTCCGTCTTTTTATAAAAGTTAAAGAATTAATAATTACTTATTTTAACCTTTTAACCCCATATTGTAGGATTATTTTAAAAACATAATAAAAAAAGTATTCCACCAAACCGTACATACAACCTTTATTGAATACGGCTTTTTACATAATTTTATTGAAGCTTTAATTATATATTCATTTATTTTATTTTATTTATCTTAATTGAATATCCGTTCCCTTTTATTTTAAGATTGGAAATCTATTATTTTACCTATCCATATATCCTATAGTTATTAAGTTTATAATATGAATCATATGTAAAAATATTGCTATTATGCTTATACTTAATTCTAAAAAATATATAAGCTCTTATATTTTATTATTTTTTATATTTGATACTTAACTTTAAACTTATAATAATTTTAATAATTAATAATAAATAATATAAGTTTTATTTTTATTATAGCCTGCTATAGTCTCCTTAAAAAAAAATAATAATAATATAATTTTATATTATTAGGTTAGCCATAAAATTTACGCGTTTTATAGCAATTATCACACGATATTCTTAAAAGATACAAATATTGGATAAAACTAAAAAACGCACTAGAACGACCTTTTTTACGATCTTTTACTCCGACAGCATCTAGAATTCCTCGAATAATGTGATATCTCACGCCGGGTAAATCTTTTACCCTCCCTCCTCTAATTAATACTATAGAATGTTCTTTTAAATTATGGCCAATACCAGGTATATAAGCAGTTATATAAAATCCAGAAGTTAATCTTACTCTGGCTATTTTACGCAATGCAGAGTTTGGCTTCTTAGGGGTAAGAGTGTAAAAGTTGACATATAAAATAGGTCAACTTAAAGAACCGTACATGAGATTTTAATCTCATACGGCTCCTAAAACAATAAAAAATATAAAAGATTAAAGATTAATGTGAGCTTATCCATGCAATTATGCACTATTTACAAGTTAGATACTATAATTTTAATAAATATTAAATATATTTATACTTTCTTTTGTTCTTTTTTTTTTAGTTTTAAAAATATTTATTTTATGACCTATTATTTTATGACCTATGTTATTATATATTATATATCTTAATATTATCTTAATATATCATACATATATTTTAAATTATTTATTTATTTAAATATTTTGAATACATATATAATTTTAAGATACTGAAACAACTGCCATTATTAATATTAAAACAATAACGATTAATACAAGATATATCTTCGACTCTAAAATTGGGCCAAAGAAACATCTTTAAGTGAATAAAAGATTTATTAGCTTGTAAATATTTTGATGAATTAAGTAGTATTTTTTTACCATTATAAATCTTTTTATTATTATTTGAAATATTTAAGTAATTTAAACAAATTATAAATCTAAATTCTCTACGACGTTTAAGACTTAATATATTCTCTGGAAAGAATATATTACTTTTATTTTTATATTTATTATTTCTTATATACTTTTTATTCAATGATATATCTAAAGTTTGATATATAATATGTTCTACACCTCTTCGTATATGTATAATAATTGGTTCAAAAATAAATATACCATTATTTATAAAGTCTGATAAGTCTTTTTGAATTAACATGTCATCTACCTTTATTTCACTTCTTTGTATTGAAGAAATGTAAATATCTTTTGGATTCTTAAGTCTAAGTAAGAGACAATATACTTTTATATTCTTAATTATTCTTTTATTTAAAGCATCAGACCATCTCAATTGAAAAAGTAAAGAGTTTTTAAGAAAATAATAGAGTTCTGCTTCCCTATTGTTTGTATATTGTTCTTTTTCCATAATATTTTTACTTTCTAGTCTTATGAAATCTTTATAAATAATTATTTTTTCAGATAATTCATTTGAATTTATTCTTTTTTTTTTATTTATTCCCATTAAATCACTTCTTTTATAAATATTAAAAAGAAGTGATTTAATGGGAATAAACCAAGGTTTTTCTTTATACACATCAAAGTATATAAATAATTCTGTAAAGAACCAATATTTAAAATTAAATATATCAATAATAATTTTATTTCTATAATTTATTAAATGAGAATTAATAATTCTATAATCTAAATATTTTTTATATAAAATATTATTGATATTTAGATTATTATCTCTATTTTTTTTTTTAGTAGTATATGGAATATATCGATTTAAATAATAAATAAAAAACGATTTATATTTTTGTTTATTAAAATCATATTCAATATCCTGTTGATACCCTCTTTTATTCTTAATTTTTACCATCAATGTTGATATATCATTAAATAAATATTTATTTAATAATATATCATATCGATGGTTTTTTGTCCATTTATCTCTCTTTTTTTTTACTAAAGAATACAATTTATAGTAATCTTTAATAAGGTATTCTTTATCTATTTGAATAACAATTTTATTTTGATTTAAATTATATTCATAATATTTATTGTTTTTATTATACCATTCATAATTTATTAATATATCATTTTCTTCTATTTTTGATTTAAAAAATAAATCAAACCACATTTTCCAATCATTTTTTATATCTGTATTAATTTCATTATACTTATCTCTTCGTAATTTATATATAAATATAAATATCAATTTTTGATATTGTGATAATTTGTAAAATACATATGCTTGAGAAAAATAAGATAAAAAATAAGTATTTTTAATCTTTTTTATATTTTTTGTATTTAAAAATATTTTTTTAATAATTAATATGAAATTTATTGTATTTTTAGTTATTTCATAAAATATATCTTGTTCTTTATAAATATAGGTATTAAATTTCATAAAATAATACTTACTTGAATAAAAAAATAATTTTACTTTTATCTTATAAAAAGTAATTATATATAATAAAAAAATTATATATAGTTTATATAGTTTTTCAAAAAATAATTGAATAAAATAATATGATTTACGTGTTAACCTTATATTATTTTTTACTAATATAATCCAAAAATACATATATGATTGTAATACTCCATCTTTATAATATTGAATTATGTTATTCTTTTCTTTTAAAATTTGTTCAGTTTGTTTCCTAATTTTAAATACTTTATAATAAACATCTCTAATATTTGTTTGAAATAAACAAATATTAGAGATGTTTGTTGTTTGACTTAAGACATATGATTCATAAAATATATTATTTTTATTTTTTTTTTTTAAACCTTTAAATTTAAAAAAAAATATATTAACTCTTTTTTTTATTTCTTTATAAATAGGATTAAAAATAAAAGATTGTTTTCGGGGATCACCAAATAGATGCTCGGTTTCGCCCCCCCAAATTGTTAAAAAAAAAGATTTTGGTCGTTTTATATTGTGAGATATTGATTTATCTCTTATAAAAGGTTTTATACAAAAGGGATATAAAATTTTTATCTGAATTCCATCTATTAACCAATCTTCTGGAAATTCAGTTTCTGATAATTGAACACCATTATAAGTACATTTAATATGCATTTCTTTTGACCATTCTTTGAAATCTAATTCCCATTCGGGAATTTGAAACAATAATACACGCAATATATTTTTAACTATTATTAATAAAGGCAATAGAATGTATTTTCGAAAATAAGATTGTATTACTAACATTAAACTTCTTATTACTTGATTAAATAAAGGATTATCCCAATCTTTATTTATTTCTATCTGATCATCTTTATATTTATGCTCTTTTTCCAACTTGGGAATTTTTAAATGTAATTCTTTTACCGTTTTAATATCTATAAATTTATTAAATATAAGATCATTAATCAAAGAAAAAGAATTAGTTAAACGATCCAAAAATAGGGGAGAATGAGCATTTACTTGAAATAAATCCCAAATAACTATTTTACGTCTTTGCGCACGCATAGATCCCTTTATTAAATTACGACTAAAATCTGATTTATTTGAGTAATGTATCAGAGTTACCTCGTCTATTCGTTCCTCATTTATATCTTTTTTATCTGTATTATTTGAAATCAATATGTTATTAGTATCTTTATTATTTTCTTTATAAATTATTATATGTTTGAACTTTCTTGAATTGATATCAAAAATGTCTTCTTCTTCAAATTCTTCTTCATTATCTTCTTCTTCCTCTTCTAATCTTTCTTTTAACTTATATGACCATATAGGAATATATTTTTTTATTTTATTTAGTCTAATTATAAAATATTTATTATTAATCTTTTTTTCATATGATAAAATCACATCAAATAAAAACTGAAAATATTTTATTGTATTTTCTGAATAACCAAGAATACCATAATAATTATTAATATTAAGTATATTATAAATATTATTTATTAAGAATATTCCTGATAAACTATTTGTATCCATATTATTTATATTTATTCTGTTAGGTCCGTTAAAAAAAGGATCATATAAGTTTGGTAAATATTTTATTTGTTTTTTATCATCACATAATAGTATCCTTTTTTCAAATATATTATCTTTTTCTGTATTATTATTTATTTCTATTTTTTTTATTCTTTTTTTAAATTCATCATTCAATTTGAACATTCTTTTTTCATTAGTATTAATACAGGAATTAAGAATATATTCGTTAAAAAGTTTTTTATCAATATTTTCTAAAAATATTGATAAACTGTATGGATATGTAAAAGATATTCTTTTATTACCATCATTTGTACAAGTAAAAAATAAAAACTGTGACATTTCGTTTCGTAAAAACTTATCAAATTGAATATTCTTTATATATCTTAAAGGACGATTCCATCGTTTATAATCGAATAGAAAATTAACAAAAATATTTTCAAACCAAAAATTTATTTTCATCTTATCTTCTTTTAACCTATTATTAATCTCCAAATTATAATCTTTATAAACTTGAATATAATTATATCTTTTTTTAATCTCGTAATCTATTTCAAAAGAATATTCATCTTCTATTATCTTTACTTTTTCAATATCCAAGAACTTTCTAGTGAAAAAAGGTGATGGCATTCTCCCTAAATAAGATAATAAAATAAAAAATAAAAAAATACTAAAAATTCTATTTATATTATTCTTAAATTCTGTAATAATATACTTATTATGTTTATATATATGATAATAATTATGTCTTATCCAAAATACTATTGAACTAATGCTTTTAATAAATAAAATATGACTAATTAACCAACCACAGAAACTACTAGTTAAAAATAAAATCTTGTTGTTATATTTAAACATATAAATGTTTACTAATCTGGTTAAAGCAGAACTAGGTAAAATAAAATTATTTAATAATTGATAAATTAAATTATTAAAGAAAATGAACTGAATGATAAGATTATGTATTGAAGTAGATTTAATATAATAATAATCGTTTTTATTATTAAAATAAAATATAATAAAATAAATATAAGGAATAACTAAAATGGTTATTAGATGAGGTCTTACTAATATCTTATAAAGAGGTGTATAATAAATAGATATGACATTTAAAATCTGTCCTGCAATAAAACCAGTTGTTGCTGATACTTCTTTTTCTTTTCCTTCCTCCATAACTCGATATCGGAGAATAAAAATAAGAAAAAAAAAAGATGGTCCTATAGAAAAAATAGTAAAAAATCCATAATAAAAGCCTACTAGAATTAAAATGGCTGATGTCTTCAAAAAAAAAAATACTCCCTTTTTATATTTTTAATTATTTTTTATATTTTTAATTATAAAATTTATTATATGATGATTTTTAATATTTTTAATATAAATTAACTCCCCTTTTTACATTATATTATTGTTACTTATACTATAAGTAACAATAATATGGTTATGGCATCAAGCTTTTTTTCCGTAGGACCCTTCCTACAGTATTTTTACCGCAATAGACTTTAACTACCAAGTTCGAAAGGAAATATTGGTGTACTTAACCTATGCCTAAGATACCAAATATTTAAATATGAAATTATGAAATGTAATATTTATTTACATAATGATAAAAAAAAGATACAAAGTTTTTACATAATAACATAACAAGGTTTAATTCTATTGGTCTTTTTTTTTACTTTCTATCATTAGTATGTTTCAGCTACATGCATCATTGCACTTACACCTAACACCTATTATTATAAATTAATACCGGCTAATCTCGCCGCGACCTTATATTTTTATTGACTTAAATTATCATTAAATTGACTTAAATTGTAAATGATAAAAATAAGAATGAATAATAATGTAAAAACCAAGACAAAATAAGAGAGCAATCATCCTATGGTGGGCTTCCTACTTATATGCTTTCAGCAGTTATCCACTCCGCACTTGACTACCCAGCGTTTACCGATGGCACAATAACTGGTACATCAGAGGTGCATCCTTCCCGGTCCTCTCGTACTAGGGAAAAGTCCTCTCAATGCTCTTACGCCCATACCGGATATGGACCGAACTGTCTCACGACGTTCTGAACCCAGCTCACGTACCGCTTTAATGGGCGAACAACCCAACCCTTGGAACCTACTACAG